ATACTACTGGAAGGATTCCTCTTTGGATAATAGGTACTGTAGCCGGTATTCTTGTGATCGGTTTAATCGGTATTTTCTTTTATGGTTCATATTCCGGATTAGGTTCATCCCTGTAATAATCGGATGAACTGAGTTGTAGACATGAAAGCCTAAGAACTCAACGGGATCCCCCTCGAATCAGACAAGGAAAGAGGGGGTAAGTCCCGTTGAGTTCTTAATAATCATAATATTTTTTTTTTAGATTTGAGAGATGTTTCAAAAACCTCCACCTTTTCTGATGATGTTTTTAAAAAATGAACTTCGTTAATTGATTCAGAACATCTGTTACTCAATAGTATTTGTCAATACTTAAAACAAAGAAGGAATCACTCGATTTACCCTTTTTGGATGACTCACAATTATATAGAAATAGAATATATTTCTATCAATCAGATATCATGCAAACCCTTTCTATACTAATAGAATAGAACCTTACTCCATTTAATCTAATAAATATTTAATCTAATAAAATAAATATTTAATCTAATAAAAGTGAAATTTTTTTTTTATAAGTTCGTTGAAATTGAAGAAGTTCTATATTGCTCAATAAATTGACCTATATTTATTTGTCCACTACCACTATGTTACGTAAGAAATCTAAAACTATGTTACGTAAGAAATCTAAAAAAGGGTTATGATAAAATAAACCTATATAAAAAAAAAAAAATGAAAACTACAAATATCCATTTTTTACGAACGGGATCGAGAATCTTTATTAATTCGACACAAGAAAGGGTTGGGTAAAATTCCGTTTCTGGTGTCAAGGACTAGGAGACGAACAATCTCCCCTAAAATCCTTTGTTCCTCTCATTTATACTTTGGTTTCTATTCTCTGCTTATTTATCTTTTGTTTTGATTCTAGTCAAATATAAAACTATTGATTCATTCTATATCATACCGTTTCAATTTGGATTGAAAAAACAAATAAATAAAGAAGAGTTAAGTAAAACAGTCGCCTTCACAATATACTATGACCAGGAATGCGGTATTAAGTAATTCCCGAAATCCGGTAGAATAAAGAATATAAATAAGCAAAATTTTTTTGATCATACATAATTCCCAACAAAAATTTGTTTATTTTTAGAGCTTGATGTTGATAAATCCGCAGATCTAGAAATTCATTTCGGACAATTGAACCTTCTCAAACTGTTTCTTTTTAAGAACCAAAAAGATTTGTGCCAAAATAACAGATGCCAAGAAGAGCAAAAGACCTTGGACACGTAATGGATCTTGAAGTACTATTTCTGCATCTCCCTGACCAAATCCACCCACATTAGGATTACTCGTTAATGGTTGATCAAGTTTGATGGATTCGCCCTCTGAAACAAGAAGTTCCGGTCCTGGAGGGATAATATCAACCACTTGACGTCCATCCGATGCATCCGCTATGGTTATTTCGTACCCCCCTTTTTCTTTTCGTATTATTTTGCTTACTATACCTGCTGCTGTAGCATTATAAACATTATTGTTACTCTTGCTCCCGTCGGGATAAATCTGACCCCTTCCTCTGTTCCCGCCTACATATATGGGATATTTTAAGAAGTGCACATCTTTCTTAGTAGCGGGGTCCGGGGAAAGAATAGGAAAGGTGATTTCACTATATTTCTGACCAGGAACCGGACCTATCACAAGAATATTTTTTTTAGTGGGACGATAGCTCTGAAAAGACAGATTTCCTATCTTTTCTTTAATCTCGGGCGAAATACGATCGGGAGGGGCTAATTCAAACCCCTCGGGTAAAATAAGAACAGCCCCGACATTCAAAGCTCCTTTTTTACCATTAGCAAGAACTTGTTTCAGTTGCAGATCATAAGGAATTCGAACAACTGCTTCAAATACAGTATCAGGAAGTACCGCTTGTGGAACCTCGATATCCACGGGTTTATTAGCTAAATGGCAATTGGCACATACAATACGGCCAGTCGCTTCTCGTGGATTTTCATAACCCTGCTGTGCAAAAATGGGATATGCATTTGAAAGGGGTGCCTGGGTTAGTATATATATCATGAGCGATACGGAAATGGATCGAGTAATCTCTTTCTTTATCCAAGAAAAGGTATTTTTAGTTTGCATGGTCCAATCATTGATCCCGAAAATTTCTACAATAAAATTAGGTAGGTCGCTAGTATAGTTCCCTATCTATAATTTTGCTATTTACTTAAATAACTTAAATATTAAATATAAATAATTTTACTGGAATATTGGAGGAATCCCTTGGATGGGTAGTAAGTACAATTTTGAATGTTTTGCTTATGTACAAAGTAACAAATATTATAATTGGATCGTTCGATCACTTTTCAGTCATTCATTGAATGATAAATCACTACAAGTGAAGGAGATACACGATTTAAATAACGAAAGATCCAATATTTAAAAATTGTATCTAAAATGACTGGAAAAGTAGAAACAAGACCGGATATAATTTGATCATTATGAGCAAATCCAAAATCTTTGTAGACAGAGCCAATCATTAATTCCCAACCGTGGGGCGAATGGAATCCTATACATAAATCAGTTAATAAAAGAATAGAAAAAGCTTTTATTGTGTCGCTTAAGTTGTATAGGAATTCTTGAAACCAAGAGTTAAGAATAACAAGTTCTTCATTACCTAGAATAGAATAACCACTTAGAATACCGAAACAGATTATATTTGTCGAGAAGTGTAAAATTGTATGGATGCGATCCTCGTTGTGCATCTTGATCAATTGGATCGTTTCTTTGTAGATTTCGATGCGAGGCTTTTGTAAATGTGTTTCCGGGTATTCCTTTATCATTTCGTCCAAACGTAAGAGTTCCTCTAAGTCTATGAATTCTTTTAGAATACTCTTTTCTTGAATATCATTCAAAAAAATTTCGGATTGCCTAGTATTCCACCAATTAGTAAACCAAGATTCCAGACTTTTAGTAAATGAGAGAGAGATCCACCAAGGCAAAAATACTATAGATGCAAGATATAGAAGGGAAATAAATACTTTCTTTTTTGCCATTTTTTCGTCTGTGAATTTTAAAATTTTTAATGAACGCACCTCATTCGTCGACTCTATATGATACTAATATTTCTATCAAGCATAAGTTCTATTACAAGTCATCGATGTATTTCCGGATTTTTTTGTGATTCAGTACAGCGGTTAGTCCTTGAATTTAGAAAGAATATAGAATAAGAAAGAGCCCTCTTCAAATTAATAGTAGTCGGATTTCGAGACGAAAGAACTCCCATTCTATCAAAATATCAAATATTTAGAAAAACAATTCTTTACTTTATGATGAAATGTTTTGATATATGATGAATCTATCATTTAGATTTGTTACTGAATTGAGTTAAGTGGATTTACATACGCATAAAAAAAAATTGTGGACATAAACAATTTAGTTTTCGAATTGTTTCATATACGTTTGCTTTGGCTCGAGTAAGCGTTCTGAAGAAACTTCAGTTAAGTTATGCTATAGAAAAAAAGATGATTCTTGAGTTTTTTATCTCTTGCAAAATATTCATTCTTCAGTTCCTTTTTTCAAAATACTTCAATTGGTACACGCAAGAAATAGGCCAATTCAGCAGCTTTTTGCTCAATCTCTCGTGGAGTAAAATTCTCATCAGTACGAGTCAAGGGAATGGCTCCTTGTCCTTTTATTTCCATATAAAGGACACGACGAGCATAAATACCCTCTTTAATTTCTATTCTGATGGACTGAATGTCTTTCATAAGGAATCGGAGGAATATGCGACGATTTTTTCCAGGAAATCCCCAACGAAAAATACACACTATGCCCTCTTTTATATCGAATCGATCATAACCACTACCTACATTCCACGAAATTGTGCACCACAAATAGGAGCTAATAAAAAGACCTGCGATCCCATAGAAAGACATCACGATACCTTGTGGAAAAAAAATTATTTGCTGAGAAGGAAATAAAGATATAAAATTCCTACCAAAATAACTGGACGTTCCAACCAATAAAAACCCTAATGAACCCCAAAAAAGAATAAAGGCCCAACAGAAATTACTTGTTTTTCGAGACCCCGCTATAAGTTCTACCCATATACGTTCTGATCGCCAACTCATACTCTAACTAGACCTAGTTGCATTTTATTGGAATTGGGAGAATAACAAAAATAATTTTTTTGTACTTTTTTTTGTTTCCGAAGTAACTCTCATCAACCAGCACTATTATGATGTGAACCTTTAGGGATAATTCATCGAATTTCTTAGATCCAAACTAAAATAATAACATCCCTTTCATATGATTTCCTAATACATATAGATATATTGACTTTACATTTCAGAAATTCTCCCCGATCTATTTGAAAATAGTTATAATTCATTTATCATGTTTACACATACATAAGAGCTTATGCCCGAAGGAAGCCGCATATTATACCATATTTTACTAAATAGATATCCGTGTTATGATCCAAGTAAGTCTTGAAAAAATATATATATATATAAGATTTGTCCTTGTTGTATCTAAAAAATCTTGTTTTTTTGAACATAAAGAGATAAAGAAGCCATTGCAATTGCCGGAAATACTAAGCCCACTAAAGGCACAAAAATGGAGGGGAGACTGTTGAGAGTTATCATAGAATGGGTACCTCGATTTAATATTTGTACCTGTTATTTATTGTTATATTTATTGTTTTATATTTGAACCTTATCCTTATATTGTTATAAAGATATCTTATAATTCATATATAATTGTTATATTATACTAAGTATACCTAAGTGAGTATATATATACTTAATAGGGAGTCTATAAGTATATGTTTTAAGAGTCTATAAGTATATGTTTTAAGAAATATATATTAATTAATAAAATACAATAAATATATAAATAAATGGACCTATTCATCTTTCTACATGTTTCTAATTCATCTTTCTACATGTTTCTACATGAAATATATATATACGATAATCCACCCTTTTATTATTCGTATTAGTAGTTATTATCTTTTCTTGTCTTAT